TCAGGATCAAGTGCTTTCTGGGTCGTCTCAGATCTTTGCAATTAATTGGCGTTTATCCCCAAAGTATCTCGAGCCCTTTTTACATACAAAGAATTTACTTGTTACTAATAGAGTCTAGCCCCTTTTCTCCGTTAGATCCCTTGTTTCACTCCGATAGTATCATAACTCGGGTCAATGCAAAGGAAATGGATGCATTTCCATACTATTAACTAAGTAAAAACACAATTTGGCTCAGGCCACATCACTTATTATACTGGATCTTACGGAGCCTATTCACGCACGACACGAGTAGATTTGAGTTTTTGATCATAGAGAAAAGATTCTAACCAGCCTATCCTCTGTATGGGGCTTACGCGGTGGTTAGAACAAAGACCACATTTGGTTCTGAATTCTAATGTGGCAGATAACATATATCTACATGGCACAATCAATAGTTCAAGTCACACACTCCCATAATCCATTTTATCTTTAGAGAATTCCCTTTAACCCCATAATAGTGGATTATTTATTTGACACAAATAGTTGAAGGGAAATATCCAAATACATGTCCTATTCTTTTCAATAATCCATATGTGTAGCAATGAAATACTGTTGTTCCTCTACCAAGTGATATAAAGATTGATTTGAAATATCTATGATCTCTCTTCTCTATAAAGGGCCAGAAATACCCTGTTTACGTATCATTGGGAAGTGCATTAACATAAATACGGCAGTAAGAAGGGGTAATACAAAAGTGTGTAAACTATAAAACCGAGTCAAAGTGGATTGGCCCACACTCGCACTTCCACGTAATAACTCTACTAAAGGAGATCCTATTACAGGAATAGCGTCAGGTACGCCTGTTACAATTTTTACTGCCCAATAACCTATTTGGTCCCAAGGTAAGGAATAACCAGTTACACCAAAAGATGCAGTCAATACAGCCAGAACCACACCTGTAACCCAAGTTAATTCACGGGGTCTTTTAAACCCACCGGTTAGATAAACACGAAATACGTGCAGGATCATCATTAGGACCATCATACTTGCCGACCATCGATGAACCGATCGGATTAACCAACCAAAGTTAGCTTCAGTCATTATGTATTGAACAGAAGAAAAAGCCTCAGTAACAGTCGGACGGTAGTAAAAAGTCATAGCAAATCCTGTAGCTACTTGTACTAAAAAACAAGTAAGCGTAATTCCTCCTAGACAATAAAATATGTTGACATGAGGAGGAACATATTTACTAGTTATATCATCTGCAATCGCCTGAATCTCGAGACGTTCTTCGAACCAATCATACACTTTATTGAGATAGGTAAACCAAGAGGACTCCCCCTCCGAGAACCGTATAGGAGAATTTCATCTCGTACAGCTCAAGCAAAAGCACACAAAGTCTGCTTGCAACGGGTGTGTAATAGAAAGTTGGAAATTTATTACTTTCTTTTTTGATTCAATCTTCTTTGACGAGACGAAAGAATAAAAAAACCCGACAACTCCTCTTTATGGTGATAGTGCCAAAACATCAAGTTGGCTCATTTGTCTTTATGGTGATCGTTAAAGGCCTCTTGAATCTTCTCGTTCCCTATTTCTTTTATTATTATTTTGATTTGTATCTAATTCGGCTTTTTTTTTTTTTATAGGAATTCTCTTGTTAAGACCCTATGAATTAATTAAAACCTCAGATTCATACTACACCCCCGATGATTATGATTCTCAAAAAAACTTAAAGTTTAGCCCAAAGCTTCTCTGAGTAAGAACCATTGGATCATCACTTATTTAATGAATCGATAATTAATATCGATAATATAATAATGACTCAAAATCCAAAGCAAAGAAACTTTTGTCCTTGGCTTAAAATAAGCATAAACAGGAGTTTAAAAGAAGAAAAATCTTTTAATTTCGAATTTGTTAGCTTCGTATTCTTTGAAAATGGTTTGGAGACCGGCCACGGGGTCTAACTATTCAATATAAATCATAGTTCCACTATTTCATAATTTATTTTTTATATTTCGTGTTTCAAATACTAGAATAAATATCCGACGAGGTAAAAACCTATCTTTATCAAGATGACAGATGGGTTCTCTGTACTAGCACTAGGATCAATTCTAACAAGTCACACACTCATATTCCGGAAATACAGAAACAAAAAAATTTCGCGGTCGAACTACCAAAATAGAATGGGGTAGAAATCTGAGCCCTAAATTAGTCACTTTATATTGAAAAGCCGAGATTCTTGTGGATCTAATTCATTGAAATTCCGTCCAGTAAAACGGAAGAATTATAAATCTCTAAAATAATAGATAAGAATATTGCAAAAAGAGCCATTGCGACACCCATCAAAGGAGTAGTTCCCCAGCCAGGAGCTACTTTACCATATTCCGAATTCAACGGTTTCAACAACCCCCCTAGACCTGTTTGTTTTGGACGTGCTTTTGAGCGCTCCTCAACGGTTTGTGTAGCCATAAATCTTATTGTAGTAATTGAGATCTGTTGACTTTGTATACTATTCTGTTGTAAATAAACAATCTTATCATAGATTCATTGTGATCTTGAAATTCTATAATAATGGAAACAGCAACCCTAGTCGCCATCTCTGTATCGGGTTTACTTGTAAGTTTTACTGGGTACGCCTTATATACCGCTTTTGGGCAACCCGCTCAACAACTACGAGATCCATTCGAGGAACACGGAGACTGATTGAAGTAATGAGCCTCCACAGTTTGGGAGGCTCATTACTTCAATTGAGATAATGAAAAATCATTTCTTAGTTGGAACTTTCGGCGGTTCTCGAAAAAAGATAGCAAAAAAGATTATCCCGAGAGTCGAGACTAAGAGGAATGTATAAACCAATGCTTCCATAGGTTCGATCGTGGTTTACAATTATAACTTTCATACCTGTTTATTTTGAATCATCTCCCGGATAAAGAAAAAACAAGAGTCAAAGAAATGGCAGTGATTCAAATTAGGCTTTCTCTAATACCTCTAATACCTTAGGTAAAAGTAAAAAAGAAGCAAAAGATATCCTAGCAATGTTCTATCAGACGGCTTGTTTTCTTGTAGTTGGATCTCCTAGTTTTTGGAATGCTCCAAATTCGACTTGTGAATCCAAATCTGGGTCAATACCCGCAAAAACATCTCTAAACAGGGTTCTAGCACCATGCCAAATGTGTCCGAAGAAGAAAAGAAGAGCAAACGACGCATGTCCAAAAGTAAACCAACCTCGTGGACTGCTACGAAAAACCCCATCAGATTTCAAAGTAGCACGATCTAATTCAAAAATTTCACCCAATTGAGCGCGTCTCGCATATTTTTTCACAGTAGCGGGATCGCTGTAACTGACTCCGTTAAGTTCGCCGCCATAGAACTCAACAGTTACACCTACTTGTTCAACACTATACTTCGATTCTGCCCTTCTAAAAGGAACGTCGGCTCTAACAATTCCGTCTCCATCTACCAAAACAACGGGAAACGTTTCAAAAAAAGTAGGCATACGACGTACAAAAAGTTCACGTCCTTCTTTATCTCTAAAGATAGGGTGGCCTAACCATCCAACAGCTATTCCATCCCCACTGTCCATCGATCCTGCTCTGAATAATCCCCCTTTTGCCGGATTATTGCCGATGTAATCATAAAAAGCTAATTTTTCAGGAATTTTAGACCAAGCTTCTGTTAAACTTTGATTTTCGGCTAGCCCAGCACTGACTCTTCGATATATTTCTTGCTGGAAGTATCCCTGATCCCATTGATAACGAGTAGGACCAAATAATTCGATTGGGGTAGTTGCAGAACCATACCACATAGTTCCCGCAACAACAAAAGCAGCAAAAAAGACAGCAGCGATACTACTGGAAAGGACAGTTTCAATATTACCCATACGTAATCCTTTGTATAGACGTTGGGGCGGACGGACACTAAGATGGAATAGGCCCGCTAATATGCCCAAAGTGCCTGCTGCAATATGATGAGAGGCTATTCCTCCCGGAACAAAAGGATCAAAACCTTCCACGCCCCATGCTGGGTTTACCGATTGTACTTTTCCAGTTAATCCATAAGGATCGGACACCCATATTCCAGGACCATACAAACCTGTTACATGAAATACGCCAAAACCAAAGCACGCCACCCCTGAAAGAAATAAATGAATTCCAAAGATCTTGGGCAAATCCAAAGAGGGTTTTCCTGTACGTTCATCAGAAAATATTTCTAGATCCCAATATACCCAATGCCAAATAGCTGCCAAGAAGCACAACCCCGAAAACATAATATGTGCCCCGGCCACTCCTTCGTAAGTCCAAATACCCGGATTCGTTACAGTTCCGCCTGTAATACTCCAACCGCCCCATGAATTAGTTATTCCTAAACGCGTCATGAAAGGTATAACAAACATACCTTGTCTCCACATTGGATCAAGAACGGGGTCAGACGGATCAAAAACTGCTAATTCATATAACGCCATTGAACCGGCCCAACCAGCAACCAGAGCCGTATGCATTATATGGACAGCAAGCAACCGACCGGGATCATTCAATACGACGGTATGAACACGATACCAAGGCAAACCCATGGAAATACCCCTTTATGAAAGAAAAATAGACACTATGTAACTTTATTGCATTGGAAAAATGATGCTAGGGGCCTCCCCTTTCAGTGAATTATCGTGAAGTAAGGATTACTATTTGTTCTATTCTATTGGTAATAATGGAACAATTCTGTTTATAGGAACAAAGAGAAGCAGATCTATTCTATACCCGATAAGTATCAATACGCAATGGGTGGTTGAACCATTTTGTATGAGCAAACGGATCCCTACTTGTTCATCATTCGCCGGGTATATTTAGAATAATTTGTCGTTAGTCATTCTGACTTCCTTTATCAAAGAGCTTCTCCAATCTATAGATAAAAAATGATATGCTAAAGACCAATATTATGAGGACAATAAACTAAACCCACTATTACGTTTTCACATCAAAGTAAAATAGATTACTTCATTTTTTTCATTTAATGCCTATTGGTGTTCCAAAAGTACCTTTTCGAAGCCCTGGAGAGGAAGATGCATCTTGGGTTGACATATAGTGCGACTTGTCAGATATATTGGGTCATATGGGATTTCCCCATTCTCTCCCCCGATCGAGCTATCCTCTGATTCGCCCAAGAAAGATTATCAAAAAATTGGAGCGTGAAGTGAAATTAGATCCATTTTAGGGGAATCCAGATTAATATTATCAATTAGAATAATTTATGGTTGACTTGGTTGGACCAATCAAATTATCCAGGCTCCGTTTAGAACAACCCCAACTTAGTAATATACCAATGATTGCTGCGTCTATTTCTAATTCTAAATTTTGTATTACCATATTATATTATATAGTTGACTAGGTTATTAATTGATACCTCATTAGAAATTATCCTTTTTCCTATACTAAAAAATGGGAATGATCCCTATTAATCAATTGAGTAAAACAGGATGAATGCGTCGAAAATTTGGCCGAAGACATGAAATCGATTCAACCAAAATTTGTAGCAAAAAGAAATGGTAGTAGGTACATTTGTCCTATATGTGCAAATCACAATCGGACCTATCTTTACCTGGAGTAGAGCATAAACCTAAAAGAATTCAAGAGGCCCATTCAGGAACAAGAAAATGACATCGTGATTGAGGGTGTATCTCGATGAAAGAATACATCAATTGAGAAGTTAATTCAACGAGTTTAATGAATTTTTTTCGATTATATATTAGAGTGAAATTCTAGTGAAAGGTTTACAAACTTTTCTTTCTTACAATAAAAAATAGAAGAAAAAGATCCTTCGTTAGAAAAATTTTGCTTTAAAAAAAAGAGCAGGAGCCAAAATCTATACATTGAGCCTTTTTTTTCACGATTCTTTTGACCCGTATGCATTAAAAGGTGCATGTACGGTTCCTAAGGGATACAATTTTATCCTAATCAACCGACTTTATCGAGAAAGATTACTTTTTTTAGGTCAAGAGGTTGATAATGAGCTCTCGAATCAACTTATTGGTCTTATGGTATATCTCACTATAGAGGATCGTAACAGAGAGCTTTATGTGTTTATAAACTCTCCCGGTGGATGGGTAATACCCGGAATAGCTGTTTATGATACCATGCAATTTGTGCCACCAGATGTACATACAATATGCATGGGATTAGCCGCTTCAATGGGATCCTTTGTCCTGGTCGGGGGAGAAATTACCAAACGTCTAGCATTCCCTCACGCTTGGCGCCAATGAGTTTTTTATTTGAGATAAAAAAAGAAGTCTATGCCTTCGCCATATGAAATAAGAATCTTGAGTAATAATAGCATGGCACTTCGAATTCGATATGATAAAATTCGTTTCTCAAAACATTAAATTATGTATCGAAAGGGCAGTATGAAATACTAAGTATTTCCGATTTGATCTATCGGAATCTCAGTGTCACAAACTTTTTTCACACCGAAAAGCTCTGAATAATATTTATGTTATGAAAAAGTTTTCCGTATTTTATTTGATCGGATCAAAAAGAAACTTTGGGATTGCTGAATTACAGACGTAATAAATATATAAAGCAACGGAACCATCATAGTATTTTGAACTCCTCCAATAAAGAAAGGTGGTAATTGGACCTTTTTTCGATCTGGGTATGAGAAATCCTATTTTATCTTCGATAGGAAATTCCATTCGTGAGCCGTATGCAATATGCAAAAGATGCCTGTACGGTTCTATTTTTTCTTGTTAGTAGTTAGTAGCTTTCTCTTTACCCCATTCTGCGAAACCCTTTTGTATGTTATATCACCAGGGTAATGATCCATCAACCTGCTAGTTCTTTTTATGAGTCCCAAACGGGAGAATTTATCCTGGAAGCGGAAGAACTACTGAACCTGCGCGAAACCATCACAATGGTTTATGTCCAAAGAACAGGTAAATCTTTTTGGGTTGTATCCGAAGACATGGAACGAGATGTTTTTATGTCAGCAACAGAAGCCCAAGCTCACGGAATTGTGGATCTTGTAGCAGTTGGATGAAAATATCAAGGATTTCGCATAAATCCGCGATTTGATTGAGATTTTATTTATTGTCTTACCCGGTTCTTTAATATTCTATTAAATAGAAAGAATTCATAAGCATCCGGTTAGGAGCGATCTAAACCAGCTCAGTCTGTATACAATTCAGCATGCCAACTATTAAACAACTTATTAGAAACACAAGACAGCCAATACGAAATGTCACGAAATCCCCCGCTCTTAGGGGATGTCCTCAGCGCCGAGGAACATGTACTAGGGTGTATGTGCGACTCGTTCAGATCATGGGCTGGAACAAAAGAAAGGAACAAATAACAACCAGTAGCAATCCGTATGAATGATCAGTACCAATAAATAGAATAAAATGACATTTTTCAATTCAATGGCTAAAATCTATTCTATCTCCCTATTGCGTATGAAATTTATGGTTTCCGTTGGTGCAAATCCAATAAGCTGAGAAGCAATTCCCCATTGGTAACAAATGGTTATTTATTAAGCGGGGGAAATCCTATTTATTATTTAAGAAGAAGAAATTTTATACTTCTTTATACTTCTAAGAACGGCCTAACAGGATCAGCTACCTAGCTAACCTTCAGAATTAAATACCGTTACTGTATAGGTAGATCTCATTGTGAAAGACCTATTACTGGATAATTCATGGGTAGAGCCACACAACGGTGTGAACTGTACAAGTTACCAAAAAAATCAGATTCATTAAATGAAGGAAAAGGCTCCGGTGTATAGAGAGGACCTCACCGTTTAAGAAGTAACCATAGAAACGATGGAACCACTCTATTCTTTTTATATTTACTTTATATATATCTATTTGACTATGTTATGGATACTAGATATCAAAAAGTTTCTTATTTTTAGACAGTTCACTTCGAAATAAGAAAAAATTGTGGTTGGGAAGGTTATAGTAGCAAAAGTCATTGGAATTTTTATTTTATATACCCGAAGAATCCGTTTTGTTATAAATAAATCAGTAAGGGGAAAAAGAATAACTGATAGACAGCAACTCAATTAGTTATTCATCAAAGTTTCATTTATTCAATGACTAGAATTAGACGAGGATATATAGCTCGAAGACGTAGAAACAAAATTCGTTTATTTGCATCAAGTTTTCGGGGGGCTCATTCAAGACTTACTCGAACTATTACTCAACAGAAAATACGAGCTTTAATTTCGGCTCATCGCGATCGAGATAAGAAAAAGAGAGATTTTCGTCGTTTATGGATTACTCGGATAAATGCAGTAATTCGCAATAAAGGAGTATCCTGTAGTTATAGTAGACTAATAAATGATCTGTACAAAAGCCAATTACTTCTAAATCGTAAAATACTTGCACAAATAGCTATATTAAATAGGAATTGTCTTTATATGATTTCCAATGAAATATTGGATCCATTGGAGTAATTTGACTGGAATTCCCCGGAGAATCAACTCCGGGAAGGTAGAGTATAAAATAGGATAAGATTAAGATAAAGTTGTCAAAATGAACAAAAGAATTCAATAAAAACTGATTTATTCTTCCCCGCTGCTTTTTTTTATTATGACACACGAATCAAATTAGGATTCTCCTATTTTTCGAACACAACACCAACCAAGTTTTAGTTCGAATTGGAATTTTGCTTCGATTGAAAAGTAAGCTAAACCTATTTATTTCTAGTTCTAAGACCTATTGTTGGAACAGTCGACTCAGTTCTTTCAAACTGTTTCTCGTTATTAAGAAAAGGTAACAAAGATAAAATACGAGCTTGTTTTATAGCAATAGTAATTAATCGTTGTTGTTTCAAAGTCAATTTATTTACGCGTCTTGACAATATTTTTCCTTGTTCACTAATAAATCGACTAATTAAACTCATGTTTCTATAATCAATTCGATCCCCCGATTGTATCGGGGGCAAACGCCTACGAAAAGATCGCTTCGATTTAAGAAAGGGTCGCTTGGATTTATCCATGGTTTGTTTATTCCTTTTCCCGAAATCCTATTTCGGTCGGATTTAAAATAAATTAGAATTAAAAAATAGGATTTGGTTTGTTTATATATGGGTTTATTTAGATTAGAATCTATATTTAGATATTATAATATATTATAATATGTCATTTTGACTGTTCCATTTATTTTTTTATCTCCCCATGAGTCGTATGTTTGGAACAACAGGGGCAGAATTTTCTCAATTCCAATCGACTAGGTGTATTGTGTCGATTCTTTTGTGTAATATATCTGGAAATACCCCTTGAGTCTTTATTAACACTGTTTCGAACACAACTGATACATTCCAAAATAATCGTTACCCGTACATCTTTACTCTTGGCCATGAAACTCCTTTGGATTTTTGATTCACTCAACTCTTCTATATTTTTTAGCTAAAAAAAAAAAAAGAAAAAATTAGAACGAAACCAAATTATAAAAGATTTCGTTGAAATCAATAGATAGTAATTAATAAGTAATACAATTAACTATAGTTCTAATCTAATTGTATTAGATTTTGTTAAGGATCTTGTATGATACTCTTGCCCTAGACTGGCATTTCCCTTTTCTTTTTTCACTCTAGTAATTTGATTCAATTACCCTTTTTTAGTTGTGATTGAATCGACTTTTATTCTTTCTCTTTCATCCCTTCTTGGAATTCTAAAAAGGGAAAAAAGAGAAAAAAGGGGGTGAGATGTAGTTTCGGATATAGAATTGTATCTCTAATCTTATTCAAATCCTCCCACGTCAATAACTAGAATGAAAAAAAAGGAAATGTCAGCGCATCTGGGAATAAACGATTGATCTCTATCAATAGACCTGCTAAAGATACGAACCATATAGTACTTAGTACCGGTGCCACAGATAAATATGTTTTTAGATCTCGCATTGAAAATCCTCCTTCTTTATTGTATTGTAATACATAAGGCTAATACATATATGATCAGATACATAGATAGTTGTAGTTAAGGATTAAGGACCACTTGTATTTGTACGCGGAATCCCTAAATGGATAACAATTCC